CTCTTCCGAGACCGGGACCTTTTATCATGACTTCTGCTCGTTGCATACCTTGATCTACTACTGTACGAATAGCATTTGCTGCGGCAGTTTGAGCGGCAAAGGGTGTCCCTCTTCTCGTACCCTTGAATCCACAAGTACCGGCCGAGGACCAGGAAACCACCCGCCCCCGCACATCTGTAACTGTGACTATGGTATTATTGAAACTTGCTTGAACATGAATAACTCCCTTTGGTATTCTACGTGTACTCTTACGTGAACCAATACGTACATTCCTACGTGAACCAGTTCTCGGTATAGCTTTTGCCATATTGTATCATCTCATAAATATGAGTCAGAAATATATGGATATATCCATTTTATGTCAAAACAGATTTCTTATTTGTACATTGAGCCCTTTAGCGGGTCTAATTATCCTTGTCTTTGTTTATGTCTCGGGTTGGAACAAATTACTATAATGCGCCCCCGCCTACGGATTAGTCGACATTTTTCACAAATTTTTCGAACGGAAGCTCTTATTTTCATATTTGTCATTCCTTATCTTAATTCTTTTTTGGTAGAAAATAAGTTTCTTGAAATTTTGCATCTCGAATCGTATCGAATAAAAATGACCTAATCTTTCGAATCCTTGTTTCGGAGTCGATAAATTATACGTCCTCTGGTTGAATCATAACGACTTACTTCAATTTTGACTTTATCTCCTGGCAGTATCCGTATAAAACTACGTCGGATCTTTCCTGAAACGTAACCTAGAATCAGATCTTCATTATCTAACCGAACTCGGAACATGCCATTGGGAAGCGATTCAGTAATTAAACCTTCATGAATCCATTTTTGTTCTTTCATTTCAGGTAAAGCCCCCCTGAAGTATCAATTAATGGAGGAAAGACGATATTAGACAACTCACCCCCTTTCTTTTTTTTTTTACAAATAGGAAGAGGTTTCGGATCCCATTTGGATATTAAATGGATTACCATATATAACACAAAATTTCTCCACCGATTCGTTCTAGTCGAGCCTCCCGGTCTGTCATTATACCCCGAGAAGTAGAAAGAATTACAATTCCCATCCCACCTAAAATTCTAGGAATTCGTTGAGAGTTAGAATAGATTCGTAAACCGGGTCTACTGATCCGTTTTAAATTTAAAAAATTTCTATAGGGTCTTTTCCCATTCCTTCTATGTCGAAGGGTTAAAACCAAAAAATATTTGTTTTTTTCTCGATGTTTTCTGACGTTTTCGATAAAACCCTCTCGGAAAAGTATTTTAACAATATTTTCGGTAATATTAGTAGATGCTATGCGAACAACTCTTTTTCTATCCATATCAGCATTTCGTATAGAGGTTATTATCTCAGCAATAGTGTCTCTACCCATGATGAACTAAAATTATTGGTGTCTCAAAATTGGATATAATCAACATGTTTTTTTTCTTTTTTTTTTTTATTGATTTATGAATAGGAATTTTGCAAGGTATATGCGTGAGACACAATCTACGAATTAATCTAGTTCTTAATCTATTTCTTTCAAATACCCCAAAGATATCACGATCTCATTTTATTTTATAATACCTCGGGAGCTAATGAAACTATTTTAGTAAAATTCAATTGTCTCAATTCACGGGGGATTGCCCCAAAAATTCGAGTTCCTTTTGGATTTCCTTCTTGATCAATCACAACTGCAGCATTGTCATCATATCGTATTATCATACCGCTGTCACGTTTTAGTTCTTTACAGGTACGAACAATTACAGCTCTCACTACTTCTGATTTTTCTAGGGGCATATTTGGTACTGCTTCTTTAATCACAGCAACAATAACGTCACCAATATGAGCATATCGACGATTACTAGCTCCTATGATTCGAATACACATCAATTCTCGAGCCCCGCTGTTATCCGCTACATTTAAATGGGTCTGAGGTTGAATCATATCAAATTTTTTGTTTATTCTTCCAATGCAAAGGATGAAGAAAATAAAAGAAATATTGTTTGTCCAAAAAAAGAAACCTGCGTTTTTGTTTCATTCCTAAGATTCATCTCTGTCGGTTCTACATTTTTATCCCGAAATAATAAATTGAGTTCGTATAGGCATTTTAGATGCTGCTATTAAAATAGCCCTTCTAGCTATATTTTCGGTTACTCCACCTATTTCATATAGTATTCGCCCCGGTTTAACAACAGCTACCCAATATTCAGGGGATCCTTTCCCCGAACCCATACGTGTTTCAGCAGGTCTTACTGTAACTGGTTTGTCTGGAAATATACGGACCCATATTTTTCCACCACGGCGTGCATTTCGTGTCATTGCTCGTCGACCTGCTTCGATTTGTCTAGATGTGATCCAAGCAGGTTCAAGTGCCTGAAGAGCATATTTACCGAAACAAATATGATTACCTCGATAAGATATTCCCTTCATTCTTCCTCTATGTTGTTTACGGAATCTAGTTCTTTTGGGGTTATAGTTGATGGTTGTTTCAGAATTCCATCTCTACTACAGAACTGGA